TCTTCATAGCATTATCCATTATAAATGAATTTTCTAGCATTTGACCCCGTACCACCGAAAGGTTTGGTCGCATACTTGAAAAATAACCCAAAAAATCAAGGGAATGCTTGGATAATTGGTTTATATAAATCCTTCCTGGTTGAGACCACACATAAGAATGACATTGCCATAAATTGACAAGATAATATTTCCACTTATTCATCAGAAGAGGGGTATCCTTCGAAGACAGAATAGATTTTCCTTGATATCTAACATAATGCATAAAAGGATCCTTGAAGAACCATAAGATGGCGGCCGGAAAATCATTAACGAAGACTTCTTCTACAGGATATTTTTTTTTTTCATAGAAATGTATTCGCTCAAAAAAGATACCAGAAGAGGTTAATCGTAAATGAGAAGATTGATTACGAAGAAAAAGTAAAATGGATTCGTATTCATATACATGAGAATTATATAGGAGCAAGAATAATCGTGGATTACTTTTTGAAAAAATCATTTTTTTTGGAGTAATAAGACTATTCCAATTATAATACTCGTGAAGAAAGAATCGTAATAAATGTAAAGAAGAGGGATCTTTCACCCAATAGCGAAGGGTTTGAACTAAGATTTCCAGATGAATGGGGTAGGGTATTAGTACATCTGATACATAATTTAAATGTGGGAATTTGTCCTCTAAAAAAGGAAATATTGAATGAATTGATCGTAAATTATAAGATTTTACGATTTCTGTCGCCTCTAAGGAAGATACTAATCGTAGGGAAAACGGAATTTCCACAATGACTGCAAATCCCTCCGACATCATTTGAGAATACAAATTTTTGTTGTACCCAAAAAATTTCTTTTGGTTAGAATCATTAGCGGAAATTATCAAATGATTCTGTTGATACATTCGACTAATTAAACGTTTTATAATTAGTAAACTATATTTAGTGTCATAACCTACATTATCCAACAAAATCGATCTATTTAAACCATGATCATGAGCAAGTGCATAAATATACTCCCGAAAGATAAGTGGGTATAGGAAGTCATGTTGCTGATATCTATCTAGTTCTAAATATCCTTGAAATTCTTCCATTTTAAATTTGAACAAGAAAAGAAATAGGTGATTTATTGGGTTATCAAATGATACATAGTACGATACAGTCAAAACAAGGTATTATAGTAAGAAAATACCTCGGAACAAGTAAGACTCATCAACAGACTCTCTAGCCTCTCTTTTTCCATCTAATTGATTTATGTTCATTCTAGGGTAACAAGATGGTTAGAAGTCCTTTATTTTTTCAATCCAATCGCTCTTTTGATTTTGAAAAATCTTTATCAATATACTGCCTTCTTCTACACATTTATCTCTACCCCATAATGGGTAATAGCTAATAATTAGGACTCATAAGAAATTTATAATCCACTCATGGGAAAAGTTTTTCCCGTATTAAGCACTAATATATTTTTAACGTCTAATTAGATCGGGTAATCATTCAAAAATTAAGAACAGAAGCTCATTACTTTTTGTTTCCCTATAATTGGAACCGTAGTAGGGCTCTACCCATTTATTCACTCGACCAAATTCATTTTTTTTATTACACGACAAGAATTCAAACAATTTAAATAAGGTTTTGGACCTATTCGGTAAGAATGAAATATTCTTAGAATTATCCATTGATACGACATGCTGCTTTTTCCATTCATTCCTTTCAGGATCAGTCGTGGTCTTACAAACTCTACCGATGGTATGGACGAATCTTTTGCTTCATACAAATGTGTAAAAGATGCTAGCCGCACTTAAAAGCCGAGTACTCTACCGTTGAGTTAGCAACCCAAATAAAAGAATTAGAATGTGTAGATACAATCGGAATCTCAATAAAAAAAAAAGATTGAATTGCACAACGCAATCCAAACCAATCAAAACATTAAAATAGCAAAAATTTTTAAAATTCTAATTGATTAGATTCTGAACATAATAAAAATGAACAGATCCGATGAAAAAATTCTCAGATAAAAATAGGGATAAAGTAAAATATTTATAAATAGCTCCTTGTCTCTTATGTCATCCATTAATTCTATAGTATATATAGATTTTTATTGAGTTTAATCTTAATCAAAAAAAGACTTCTTGTATCACAGAAAATACAAGAACCTATTATTTGATATTTGAATGAAATAAAAGCTATGGGACGGAGATATAAATGGATCCGTTTATCCACGATCGGATTATATTTATTTGATACACTGTTGTCAATATCAATGTTGAGAAAAGAATACAAAAGAAAAAACAATTTCTAAATATAACTAACAATTCCAATTTCAATCAATTAGACAATTAGAATTATAAGAAAACAATTAGACAATTAGAATTATAAGAAAAAATAAGAAAAAAAAAAACTAAGGACTTGTGTTGGATTGGCACTATATATAATATTTCTATACAACACAACATTGATACAATATTGGTGGAAAAATAAATTAAGTAAAAAAATGAGGTTTATTCACTAAAATAAGCAAGTGAAATCCTTTGTGTTTTTTTATTTGTTCCTTAACTCATTGACAGTAATCTCAAAATTTGATATTTATAGACCCGATTACTTCATTTATTTATTATTTATTCACTTAATCTTTTTCTATCTATTTTATATATATCAATAAAATTTATATCAATAAAATAGAAATAGATTTTTGTCGTTATAAAAGACACTCTTTTATAGTAACAATAATAAATTTAGTATGATATAAATAGAACAAAAGAGGAAATAGCAAAGAAACAAAAAGGTTATACAAGGCTATATACAAATCATCCACATTTTTTTTATTTCATTAATTGAATTTTATTTGTTGATTAGGGCGAAGTTCCGTAAAAAACCCCGCCCTTTTTGAAATATCATGAACAGTTCCTGTAGGTTGAGCACCTTTTTCAAGGAAATATAGAATAGCAGGAACATTTAAATAGATTTGATTCTTTATCGGGTCATAAAAACCCACTTTACGAAGATCTCTTCCCTCTCGTCGGGATCGAACATCAATTGCAACGATTCGATAAATGGCTCATTGGGATAGATGAACAATACTCCCCCCCCTAGAAACGTATAAGAAGTTTTCTCCTCGTACGGCTCGAGAAAATTCTAAATTATGTCTATGTATAGAATCATAATATCAAATAGATCCATAAAAATATCAAATAGATCCATAAAATCATCAAATTCATTATATTGTTGATTTTAGTTTAAATACTTTTTCTTAGTCTCCCCCCCCCCCCAAAAAAAAAAATTATTTGTATCCTCATAACTCAAGTTGAATAACTCTCAAATAACTCAAAAGAAACCTTTTAGGTATTAAATTTATTGAGTGGTCTCTAACCCTTTTTGTTTGTCTCCTTTAGAATCTATTTTGATTCTTAAATATGATCTGGTTGTTGAGACAATTGAAAACGGTATTTCCTTGTTCCAGGATCTTTATCTTTGCCTTGAATCATTGGGTTTAGACATTACTTCGGTGATCTTTAAATCGTTTCAAAACGGCAGCAACATACCATTTTTTGTGATTTCTTTCTATCAAAGAATCGTATGAATGGTTGATTCCTACGTAATACACTTTACTTTTGATTTGATCAAAAGAGTTTTACCAATTCCAACAAAATTAACTTTTTCATTTTATCGAATTGGATCCTTTAGATTTATATATCTAAAATATACTTACGAAGTTGTTCCAATTTATTGATCGATACTAACCTTAGATTCTTGCCCTTGAGAAATTAATCAATACGTTCTACTCGAGCTCCATCGTGTACTATTTACATGGCAACACTCTCAAAAATGAGGGTTCCAGTGGAACAGAACAAATGATGTCGAGCCAAGAGCACTTTCGTTCCTATATAATATAAAAAAGTGGTGGATGTAAGAATCCACAGCTGATCATGTCCTTCAAGTCGCACGTTGCTTTCTGCCACATCGTTTTAAACGAAGTTTTACCATAACATTCCTTCAGTTTGGAACCAGTATGTAATTGATTCAATTATGGAATCGTGAATAATCATCGGTTCGGTCGGTACATAATAATCTATACTTTTTTCTTCTATATGAAGAATGGATAATGTATGACGAAGTCTCAACAAGAATTCAATCAATTTAACCCCATTGTTTATAATTTTTTTTTTATTATAACTAACATGAATAAATAAACACGAATAAACAAGTTATTTTGAATCTCTATCTTCAGTTATTTTGAATCTCTATCTTCAAGTAACGTGATAGGATAAATTCAACAATTTCACACTTCTTAGAGTACCAAGAACTCATAATAAATCATTAAAAAGATTTAATTGATTGAATAGTTTCCTACCCTATATCATTATTTGCATAAGGTTTTACAGTAAGTACCATTCGCTTTTTATCATCATTAAGAGAAAGATAAATCCATATTGGATTAAACCATCAATGATTAATAAAAAAAAAAGACTGATGTAAGGAAAGATTGAAGATTTAGGTTGTTATTTTTTCATATTTCATATTGTAAAATCAGTAATATTTAACAAATAAAAATTTCGTTTCATATGCGTGTTATTTGAACTCGTTCATATGCGTGTTATTTGAACTCGATTAAATTTGTGAAAAAGATATGATTAATAATAAAAAAAAAAAAAAGAAATAAGAATCACATTCTATAAACAATATTATACTCTTAAACGGAAGACTGGTCGAAAAGACAATCTTTATTTTGATATATTTTATTATGATATAGATTATGATATAGATATATATTTTTTATTTATAGATTAATAAAATTATAGATTAATAAAATGATCGTGGGTCAGGTATGTTCTGGGACGGAAGGATTCGAACCTCCGAATAGCGGGACCAAAACCCGTTGCCTTACCACTTGGCCACGCCCCATTTCTAGTCGACACTAATAAACACTAATATTGGTACTGGTTATTCGTCAACTCAAGTCTAAATATCTATTATCTATAAAATAGATTACTAGAATTTTTATACATGTAGACGTAGAATTAAACAGAATTTATTGATCATTACATATAATTCAATTAAGATATTGTATGAAAGTATGGTTTATTCTATTCTCTTTTGATTTGAGAATTGAAGGATTTTTGATTGGGTGAGTTCAAATCAAAGAAAGTTTTTTGGTCTATCTTATTTTCTTTTTATTCATTTTTCTTTTCTATGAATAATAACATATTTATAATAATAAAATAATAAAAAACTCAATTTATTAATAACTCAATCAAAATAAATAAAATACAATTATCCTCAAGAACAAAATGTTTGTTATGCTTAATATATTTAGTTTGATCTGTATCTGTCTTAATTCTGCTCTTTATTCAAGTAGTTTTTTCGTCGCCAAATTGCCCGAGGCCTACGCTTTTTTAAATCCAATCGTAGATGTTATGCCAGTAATACCCCTGTTTTTTTTTCTCTTAGCCTTTGTTTGGCAAGCTGCTGTAAGTTTTCGATGATATCTTTAATTTAATAATGTCTAGACAAATTCATGATTTATTGAAAAAAAAAAAAATTCAAAGAAAAGAATTGATAAGATCAGATAAGTCTTACACCCTCAATTCAAATATTGAAATTCTTGTACAACCGCGAAAAATCTGGATCACCCCACTTTATTTCTTGGTGTCAAAATAAAAAATAAAAATAGTAGGGTATGCGGTATAAAAACGGAGAATCTATTCTCTTTTTTACTAAAAAAAATCTTGGAGATTATGTAATGCTTACTCTCAAACTATTTGTTTACACGGTAGTGATATTCTTTGTTTCTCTCTTTATTTTCGGATTCCTGTCTAATGATCCAGGACGTAATCCTGGACGTGAAGAATAAAAGATAAGGTTTTTGTTTTCCTTGCTTGATTTTAAAATGTTCTTAGTAGGATTTTATCTATTACACATTTTTAACTATTTAAAATAAAAAGAGCTCGCGAAAAATTCGAAAGAAAATACCAAGTCATCAACAAAAACGGAAAGAGAGGGATTCGAACCCTCGGTACGAAAAACTCGTACAACGGATTAGCAATCCGACGCTTTAGTCCACTCAGCCATCTCTCCTCCCAATTGAAAAAGGATAATACTATGTTACATTATAAAAAATAAGGATTGAAAGAGCCCTTCATAATATTTTTTTTTCATCCGAGAGTACTTTTTAGTTCCACGGCCCGGCTAAGTACTGACCAGGCCGGGCCCGCCATTTATTGTTCCAACGAATCATAAATAATGTTCCAACGAATCATAAATAATTTTTTTTTATTTGAAAACTAAAATACTTGCTTGTTATTACGATTGGAAAAATAAAAACTCTTTTGATTTCTATGATATAGAATCAAATGATATCGAATCAAAGTGTCGTTTCTTATCTTAATTTTTTATATTTATTCTTTATTTTCTTTATTCCTTTTATTTTAGTAAAGTAAACAAATAACAAAAAGGGAACTGTGGATTCTTGCACAATACATTTTCATGTATGTTATGGCTTAAGTAGTTTTGTCGAGACGTCTAGGTCAAAAACCTCCGGCAAAAAAACACTTGTTATTTAGTTTTAGTTATTGAATTCTCTTTTCCGAATCTCATTGGGTTCTCTGATACAACACGTAAACGCTCTAATTTTCATGATTATTTTATGATCCTATCCTTTCTTTTGACTCTTTTAACTTTTTATTACAACCCATTTTCTTGTTCGACAAAAGGTTCATTTATATACAATAATCGAATTGTAGCGGGTATAGTTTAGTGGTAAAAGTGTGATTCGTTCTAGAATCCTTTATATAGTTAAGGGGTCTTTCGGTTTGATTAATATTTCATTCCGACCAAAAACTTTATTTCTTAAAAGGATTTAATCCTTTACCTCTCAATGAAAAATTCGAGGAAGAATATACATTCTCGTGATTTGTATCCAAGAATCAATTAAAAATTGAAAAATTGGATTATGAGATTACGAAACATAATTTTTTTTTTTTAATTAGATCAATACTTCTAATTGAATAAGTATGAGTAAAACTTCTAATTGAATAAGTATGAGTAAAGGATCCATGGATAAAGATAGAAAGTGGCTTTCTAATCGTAACTAAATCTTTAATTTGGAATTTGTATTACGGAAATTGAAGCAAAATGGCTATTAAACAATGACTTTGGTTTACTAGAGACATCGACAAATTGTTTTAGCTCGGTAGAAACAAAATGCTTTTCCTAAGGATTCTCTCACATAGAAATAGAGAACGAAGTAACTAGAAAGGTTGTTATAATATAATATAATCCCCTTCTTTTCTATAGGGATCGTCTAGAAAGCGGGTTGTTCTGAATACATTCAGACAGAAAAGCTGACATAGATGTTATGGGTGGAATTTTTTTTTCGTTCATGTCTTAATATAGGAATTTATACATCTTCCATAAAGGAGCCGAATGAAACCAAAGTTTCACGTTCAGTTTTGAATTAGAGACGTTAAAAATGATGAATCAACGTCGACTATAACCCCTAGCCTTCCAAGCTAACGATGCG